TCAGTATCTCAGTTTCAATTCAAACATGGGTTTGATTCACACTCCATGTTCTGAGAAGTATTTACCATCCGGAAAGAGGAAAAAACGGAGTCTTTGTCTAAAGAAATGCGTTGAGAAAGGGCAGATGTATAGAACCTTTCAACGAGATAGTGCTTTTTCAAATCTCTCAAAATGGAATCTGTTCCAAACATATATGCCATGGTTCCTTACTTCGATAGGGTGCAAATATCTCAATTTCACCCTTTTAGATACTCTTTCAGACCCATTGCCGATACTAAGTAGCAGTCAAAAATTTGTATCCATTTTTCATGATATGATGCATGGATCAGATATATCACGGTCAATTCCTCAGAAGATTCTTACACAATGGACTCTGATAAGTGAGATTTCGAGTCAATGTTTACAGAATCTTCTTCTGCCCGAAGAAATGATTCATCGAAATAATGAGTCACCCGTTCCATTGATATGGGCACATCTGAGATCAACAAATGCTCGGGAGTTCCTCTATTCAATCTTTTTCCTTCTTCTTGTTGCTGGATATCTCGTTCGTATACATCTTCTCTTTGTTTCCCGAGCCTCTAGTGAGTTACAGACAGAGTTAGAAAAGATCAAATCTTTGATGATTCCATCATGTATGATGGAATTTCGAAAACTTCTGGATAGGTATCCTACATCTGAACTGAATTCTTTCTGGTTAAAAAATCTCTTTCTAGTTGTTCTGGAACAATTAGGAGATTCTCTGGAAGAAATACGGGGTTCTGCTTCTGGTGGCAACATGCTATTGGGTGGTGGTCCCGCTTATGGGGTCAAATCAATACGTTCTAAGAATAAATATTGGAAGATCAATCTCATCGATCTTGTAAGTATCATACCAAATCCCATCAATCGAATCATTTTTTCGAGAAATACGAGACATCTAAGTCGTACAAGTAAAGAGATCTATTCATTGATAAGAAAAAGAAAAAACGTGAACGGTGATTGGATTGATGAGAAAATCGAATTCTGGGTCGCGAACAGTGATTCGATTGATGATGAAGAAAGAGAATTCTTGGTTCAGTTCTCCACCTTAACGACAGAAAAAGGGATTGATCAAATTCTATTGAGTCTGACTCATAGTGATCATTTATCAAAGAATGACTCTGGTTATCAAATGATTGAACAACCGGGATCAATTTCCTTACGATACTTAGTTGACATTCATCAAAAGGATCTAATGAATTATGAGTTCAATAGATCCTGTTTAGCAGAAAGACGGATATTCCTTGCTCATTATCAGACAATCACTTATTCACAAACCTCGTGTGGGGCTAATAGTTTTCATTCCCCATCTCCTCATGGAAAACCCTTTTCGCTCCGCTTAGCCCTATCCCCTTCTAGAGGTATTTTAGTGATAGGTTCTATAGGAACTGGACGATCCTGTTTGGTCAAATACCTAGCGACAAACTCCTATGTTCCTTTCATTACGGTATTTCCGAACAAGTTCCTGGACGACAAGCTTAAAGGTTATCTTATTGATGATATCGATATTGATGATAGTGACGATATTGATGATAGTGACGATATTGATGATAGTGATGGTATTGATGATAGTGATGATGACCTTGATATTGATATGGAGCTGCTAACTATGACGAATGTGCTAACTATGTATATGACGCCGAAAATAGACCGATTTGAGATCACCCTTCAATTCGAATTAGCAAAAGCAATGTCTCCTTGCATAATATGGATTCCAAACATTCATGATCTGCATGTGAATGAGTCGAATTACTTATCCCTCGGTCTATTAGAGAACTATCTCTCCAGTGAAAGATGTTCCACTGGAAAGATTCTTGTTATTGCTTCGACTCATATTCCCCAAAAAGTGGATCCCGCTCTAATAGCTCCGAATAAATTAAATACATGCATTAAGATACGAAGGCTTCTTCTTCCACAACAACGAAAGCACTTTTTCATTCTTTCATATACTAGGGGATTTCACTTGGAAAAGAAGATGTTCCATACTACTGGATTCGGGTCCATAACCATGGGTTCCAATGCACGAGATCTTGTAGCACTTATCAATGAGGCCCTATCAATTAGTATTACACAGAAGAAATCCATTATAGAAACTAATACAATTAGATCAGCTCTTCATAGAAAAACTTGGCATTTTCGATCCCAGATAAGATCAGTTCAGGATCATGGGATCCTTTTCTATCAGATAGGAAGGGCTGTTGCACAAAATGTACTTCTAAGTAATTGCCCCATAGATCCTATATCTATCTATATGAAGAAGAAATCATGTAAGGGAGGGGATTCTTATTTGTACAAATGGTACTTCGAACTTGGAACGAGCATGAAGAAATTAACGATACTTCTTTATCTTTTGAGTTGTTCTGCCGGATCGGTCGCTCAAGATCTTTGGTCTTCATCCAGACCCGATGAAAAAAATTGGATCACTTCTTATGGATTCGTTGAGAATGATTCTGATCTAGTTCATGGCCTATTACTATTATTA